TGAAACAGATTTGCTGGTAATCCCGGGAACTCCACCCATACAGGAACTATGGACGGTTCTTCATCCGGTCGAAACTTCATCGTCCACTTGAAGAATCTAAATAACTTCCCTTTGACATACAAATCATCCTTTAACAACAACGTCAGACTCCTTCGGACCCTGGTTCTTGAAACGAAACAACAGATGTTTGTTATCCAACGCACTGATAACAAAGTCTTCGGAGAAGCCACAGCGAGTCGTGAGGAAGATTTTGATCTCCGGAAAAGGTGGACGTCCATAAGAAGTTTTTGCAACCAGAGCAAACCTGAAAGGGACGAGTGAAGCTTCGATCTCCTCCGTTGTGAAGAAAACAGCAGGCCCCCCTCTCTCCGTGAAGGCCGGAGCATGAACGGGGATATCGACCTTCGGAAAAGCATTGGTTTCAGCGAGCATACGAGCATAAGACTTATGCATGGTGGAGGCAGCAGGCGCAGAAGACGTTTGGGGGGGCTGCCCGCCCCCCTCCAGCCCGGCCATGAGGCCGGCGGCCTCAGGCAGCAGAAACCCTAGGAAACCCTAGCGAAACCCTCAGACTCTGGCTTAGTGTCTTGAGGAGAGACTCGATGTGAGGACCCCTCAAAGCCTCACTAGACCGGAAGCGTCCTTCCGATATAGCTTATAGTTGACGCACGTCTGCGCCAACTGGCTTATCTGTAGGACAACCGCACTTGCTTCGCAACCTTACCGGCTTTACAGCTTTGGGGATTCAGCCTTGGGTGCTGAGGTCCATCACGTGCAGAGCCCTGCCAGGCGCGACGCCGATTACGGCGGTGGATAGCTGTTTTAGCAGCCCCCCACGTTCACCGAACGCCTGTCTGACAAAGATAAACGTGACTTCAACTTGTCACAGCAGCGGCTCAAACCCTACCTTGCGGCAAGGTCGAGGCACGCTGATATCCTTACCAGGTGGACGCCGTGTGGTTTCCCACACGAGCCCCGCCCCCTTCAAAAGGGGCGCGCCAGCTGGTCTCGTTAGAGGCCAGCACTCGACTGTACCACAGTGAAGAAGGAACCTTCTGGCTCCAAAGAGACTGTGGAGATGTGGCGCTTAGATTAGTCAGCCTAAGTAGCTGAATTGCCGCGATTTGACTCGCGAACAACCCGCGTTGGGTTGTCCCACCAATATACTCGTTTCCGAGTACCCAGTGAGGTGCCCGCGGAACGAACCAAACTCCAAAGAGCTCAGTTACGCCGGGAGGTGACCAAACCTCCCCACCACCGGTTTGAGACCGGATGGTGCCTGATTAAAGGTAGAATTCCGCGGGGCATTATCTTAAGCTTCAAACCGATCAAATCTGTTAAAGGAAGCCTAATAAAAGCGGGCAAACAAGAAGATCTGACTGAGTTTATGATGGACCGGATCTCGAAAGGAACTTTCATAAATACGTATGAGAAAGGGAGGGTCGAGAGAGGCTTATTGCACGATCCACCCGCTAAGCTAATAAAAAAATGCTGCGTGCGTAAGAGAGTGGGAGGCCGGCTCCTGCCCCGGAAGGAGGTGCACACCCATGATGGAACATATGCTAAGGCCTTTGGTGGGTAAAGAGAGAAGTCAATGGAGAACTCAAAAATCCAATGACTTTGATTTGTTCGTACCATTCTGTCATCGATCACTGCTGGGTCGGTTGGTGAGTCGCCCAAAAGCATCGATAAAGGTCCAGCATCTCTTTTTATATGATCAGCGGTCTCATTGTTGCTATGCCCTGCATCGTGTTCGTGTGTTTTTCTTGAGCTTTCTTCACTTCAGCGCCATGCGCTTTGCTTCGCTTTATAGAAGAGAGAGACCAGACCGTTGGGGCTTATTGAAAGGGGGAGTGAGAAAGCAAGCGCAAGCGAGAGAAAGGATAGTCCCTCGCGCGAACTACTATACTATACTAATAAAGAATTGTGAGATCATTAGTGAAAGAAGGACCAACGACGATCCTATCCTAAAGGAGTAGGAGGAGTCAGTCTTGAAGATAGAGGACAAAATCGGACAATGACGCCATTCGGAAGAAGTCTTCTACAGAGGGAAACCCTGTTACGAGTAAGCGGAGAGGAAAGATCTCCAGAGATTCCTATCTCATTCCATTCCAGTGGCTCGACCAGTAACCAATGGCGAAAACTCAAAAATCCATGGTTTCCCGGTAGAACCCCATTTCGACCAAGAACCGGAAAAAAGAAGCGGTTTTTCGCACAGCTTGCTCATAGTGCGGGTCCCACTTGTATCTCGTATTTGGCCGAAGAAGCATCGGACAGGTCGGAGTTCCTACCTTCTTGGGACTCCATGGACCAAGATCTGCTTTCATTATATGGGCAATACCGATCTACTTTAGTAGATCATATGGATGTAGAAAAAGCTTCTGATTTTGAGGAATTGGAAACATCTCTTTTCCATTTCCATTTACCCAGTTCATATCTTTGTTTCGTATGTTCCCGGGAGGAATTCGATCTCTTCAATCTCGGGATACCAAAGTCAGGCCAGAGATTCAAATAGGTCGGGAAGAAAGAGTCTGAGGTCGGGTCGGACGACATACATCGTCGGTTGGTTCCACCACCACTAGAAATTGGACATCTATAGACTTCTAAAAAAAAAAGAAAGAGCTAGGCGCACTGCGCTTTCCCTTGCCCAGCTCCTTTCTAAGTCAAGTAATGGCGCCAAAGACAGGAGCCTCGTAACATGTTGACGCGAAGACCTCCGAACTGAGGGTTCGGTCAGTAGAGGGGACGACTTAGCCTCCCCAGAAGAACCCGCTCTCTAGCCGATTGATCCTTTTGAGAATAGAACTGGGAGGGAACGTGTCACATTAGAGGTGAACGATCAGAGGTGTCCTCTAATCATAATCACCACGATGAGGCTGGTCCCTCTTTTAGTAGACTCAGCTATGAATGAAGAAATGAATGCCGGGCTCTCCTTATTCATTCTATATGGCACTGCTAACCCCAAGAAATTTGTGAATGCTGATCAAAGGCATCACCCTTCACTTGTGGTCCTCCTTTGAGTGTGGGTTCATTTGGATTGGATGAATCTGTAAAGTCAAGGTCAACGAAAGATAATTAATGCAGCAAGGATGGTGCATCGCCTATTTATCGTTCTCACTCAGGAGCCAAAACGAACACGCCTGCTATCTACTGTACTGGACCTTCGACCAGGCATTCTACCCGTCGTCGAATCTCCACCAACCACCACTGCGCTCGAACAGTTGAGCGAGCGCTGGCCAGCGACTTCCGTGCCTTAGAATTGAAGAGGGCATAGATTCATTCTTCGTACCTGGTTCAGCCTCACAACCCTTTCGCGGGTTGGTAAGACGGAATTGGACAAAGAAAAAAGAGTGCTCGACCGGAGGCCAACAAAGACCGTCAAACCATAGAACACTGCTCCTCTCGGTCGAACCGTACGGCGGCCGGAAAGAAAGACGACCTCACCTTCTCGTAGATGGTGTCAGTGAGAGCTACTGTATTTAATTTAGTATCCCCGATTTTTTAGATTTTTTCTTCTATTATATATAGTCGTGGAAAGACGACCAGACTTGCTCCGCAGTACGAGCCTCATACAGAGCCGCGCCCTTGTGATATGATGAGAAGAAAAGGGGCCGGGCCGCCCTCTTTTCTTTTCCGCACCAATCCGTAAAAAAAAAGTTGGGTGTATAGCTCAATTGGTAGAGCATTGGGCTTTTAACCTAATGGTCGCAGGTTCAAGTCCTGCTATACCCAAACCTACCAACCACTGCAGTATTCGTAAGGATGCGTAGTAGCGTTAAAAGAGCACTCTTTTTTAGACTCGCTTCGGCGACTTCACTCGTTGGGTGAGGTAAGTATAAAGGGATCAAACTGGCTCGGTCATCGATAGACCGGCCTCTCCTTATTCATTCTATAGGCTATAGGGCGGGGCTGCGGACCAACAATCCATAGTAGAGGGCTGGCTCATCAATCGAACATGGAGCGGAGCATCTGGGGCGGAGAGCAGCTTAGCAGCTGCTTAGCGAAGAGGCTGAGAGTTTTCAATAGCGAAATAGTGTTATACCGCGGAGTGGGCTTCTATCCCCCTGGTCGTATTCAAAGGATCTCTCAAGAGTGAAAATCTCTCTCCCCTTCTTCTGGCATCACAGCCTCCTCTATTCTCTACTCTCTACCAGCTTCTGAAACAAGATCGGATTGGTGAACAGGATGCTTCCTCTCCTCGGCTCACTTCACTACCTTTAGAGAAAACAGTTCCAGCAGAAGACGAAGAAGACTTTCAGATGTCACTTGCTTTCCTTCCTAACTAAAGAAATTCCCTTTCGCCTTCCGCTCCTAGTCAAAAAGATAATCTCGCTTTCTCATTCAATTCTTCCTATTCTCCTCCTACAAATGCCAAAACAAAGACTAATTCAGTCTAATGCGCCTACCCTGGCTCACGAGCTGCCTTAAGGCATGCCTTGACCCCTACTCCTAAGCCCTCCTCCATCTACTAAAAGAACGAAAACCTGACTCTCTCTCTGATGTGATTGAGTAATGTCACATGACTATGACTATTATAGCCCTATCTATGTCTCTTTCTAATAGGAAGGAACTAGGGAAGAATAAATGGGGCAAGGGAGAAGACTAGCCTGACAGCATCTCCCATTTGAGAGAACCCGACCTAATTCATGATGAGGAAGAAAACCCTAGCAAACGAGTTGGACTCTGTCCCGCTTAATACGCCCACTCTTTTGATAAAGAAAGGAGAGTGGATTCTAACCCGGGACTCCAGCGGTAAGACCGTAGGGCACAGAAAGATAGGATTCCCCGAAACTCTATCGCTAAAAAAGGGTGCACCTATCAGTAGAGGGGCGTGAGTCCTGCTTCTGATTGATATATGCATCCACCTGATTCAATCTTTCTCGATTCTCTTTTTTCGGAGAGACCAGCTGAAGATGGAAGAGAACTCATACTTCTTTATTTATTCTTTCAACAACCAAGGTGGGTTGGAATGGAAAGCTTGGCTTAGAGAAGAAATCCGAAAGATGTCGATTGTAAGCTTCACTCGCTCATATTCAAAATATGGAAGGAGATGTATTCAATAGATTTATTCGCCCACTCTTCATTCAGGATGGTTAGAACCATGGGAGGATATTCCAAAACACGACTATTGCTATTCGTATAAGAACCTTATTGAAGATCCGTCCACTTCTCGTAGTCTTCTTGGAGAGGAAGAGTTCTGACTTTAACCCAAAAGAAGTCGGCCGCTTTCAGTTAGCCGTAATCAATAGTAAGTAAAAGAATGCTGGCCGCGTGCTATCTTGTGAATTCTTGGGGCAGATCTTCCTCGTTCTGGAACCAGAAAAAACCTAGTATGGTATAGGGGGCAATAGGCTAGATCGTAGCGTAGAAACTCTCTCTTCTACGAGAGAGGGTCTTAATAAGGAATTCTCTTTGATTTTTAATGAAATCGCTTTTTGAGTTTAGTAACCGATAGCTATGAGAGTGAGCAGAGACCGAGACTGCAGCCTAGCCTATGGAGAGGCAAATTTGATGCCCTTTCTACTTTATGTGAACGCTCTGCAGGGACATCTGGTCGAGAGTGGAGTACTCTGAGTGGGTAGTCTAGCCAACCTTACTAGTAAAGAAGCTTCCCTTTGCTTCGCAACCTTCATGTCTAACTTTCCATTGGAGAGGAAGCGAGTTACCAAGTTGCGGATTCGACTTCCGACTCTATAAACTGGGATGGCTAGTCCAAGATGCTGAACCTATTCTTTCACAGAGGAGGGCCTATGTCGAAAATATAGGGCTCAATCACTGACCACCTAGCTTGAGATGCTGGTTCCACCCACCGAGAAGGATCATTAACCGGGCAGGTAGATGAAGTCACACCCTATTGGAATAAGAGGCATGCCCCTGCGTCATCGGTCAGCATTGATTGATAAAGAGTTTTGGACAAATGGCCGCGCATGAGATAAAAGGAAAGGTTCTGAAAGAAAGAGAGATTGAATTTAGCTCCTAGTAAGGAAAGCATTGACCGGAGAAAAGCACCACCTATCAGGGTTAGACAGTCCAAAGAGCTGCAAAACCTTTCTTCAATCGGGGCTCGGAATAGGGGGTTGAAGCAGGCGGTAAATGGGACAGGTGAGGTTTGGATTGCAGCTAGCTAGGGATTGGGGTAGGGGAGAAAGGCAAGCTTGTCTTGAATGAAGAAGACAATGCGCAAAGGACTGCTTTCGATTCTTTCTTGTCTATCGGATTCTGTTGAGAAGAAGGGACAACCATCCGACCCGAAGACTTTCATGCTGGCTGTCCTAACAAGCCAAATAGCGTATATAAGATGTTTCGATAAATTCTTCGCAAATCGTTTCCTTTGAAAGTTCCTTAAGAGAAAAGAGCCGATTCTCACGTTTAGGTTGGTCTTTCGTCTTTCGAATTCAAGTGTCGATTGGTTTGTGTGAAGCCACCGAATTTAACTCCTTTTATGCAGCATCTCGGCTGTAAACTCTATGACCTTTCCCCACGCACTGAGGTTCGCTAGCCATCTTCCATTGACGGGTCCCGCCAAGTCCTTTCGTTCGACAGAAATGCGCTTCGGGCGAAACTCCTTGCCCTTTGTTTTGCTAGTGGGCTGGTGCAGAATGAGTCTATAGTTCTGGTCTTGGGAATCTCTTCGTCCCTGCGATGATGGCTGCCAGAAGCATCGTGGGGCTTGTCAAGGTACAGCTTTTCTGACGGATTTCCAACTGGAAAATCCAATCCAAGCTCTGCCTTTAGCTTTCCCCATCTGCTATCAACTATTCACCTATTTTGACCTTATCTACTTTCATTTAAACTCAAAACTTTAAGTAGACGAAAGAAGGGGCCACTGGTTCACTAGTCAATATGGTCTTGTGTGGGCTCGCCTAGCTTCTGTCCAATCTTCCTTTCCCTTTGATCGATTGATCTATTTATTTGTATCGTTTTCACTGTGCGATGGTTAGCCAGAGAGTCCGCATCTCGAAGTTTTAATTATTGAAAATAATTAGCCTGGGCCTGGTCCAATAATGAACTTTAAAGAATGACTTTTCCGTTCAGTTCAACTCGGGTTCTTTACGCAAAGAAGTTAGGGCTTAGGGTCTTTGTCACTTCGAAAATCAGGTTTTAAAAATCCAAATCCTGATATATACTCTTAACTAGTGGATCGAGGGGAAGAGCTAACCAATCGTTCCATCAATAAAGACTTCCAACTAGGCTAGTCGAGATAGTCAGAGTGACTCTTCGGGTCTGCCTGCCTTTCACCCTAAAAAAGACTAAATCACTTCTAGTGACGCGTATTTCAAACTAGAAGCTTGAGCTCGCTCAAAGACAAGGTGACTTTAGTTCAAAAGCCAATACTACTACTAGCGATAACAAGGGATTCTATTGCTGTCAGAGGCAATGTAAATTGTGTCAGCGTCCCTGTTTATGAACGAGTTGTAGACCCATCGGTGCGAGCGAGTTGACAGGCCCAGTGAGAATCCAACGAAGGAGTCAGGCTGGCTGGGTGCTGGTTATATGGGCCTCATCCCTATTAGTGGAGCGATGGAATCCTGCGCCTAAGGGGACGAGCTAATTTGAGTGACTGCTTCCAGTGGCTTGGTTTCCAATTAATTTGATAATTATAATATAGTCATCAGAATGGATACCAAAGTTAAAGAACGGCCCTAAGTCAATCAGAGGAAAGCAGAGTGCAAAAGAAAGGAAAGACGAGCTCGCTCCGTGGGCTTCTCTTGCTTTAGCGCGCGGATATCGCACTTTAGCTAGAACTTTCATGGCTTACCGCCCTTATCCCGCAAAGAGCTTATTCGTGAAAAGAAAAGAATGGAGTTCTTTGGACTCTCCAAAGAGCTTATGAGTGTACAAGAGCTGATATGCCAACAGCTGATTCAATTGATAACATCACAGCTGATACGACAAGGCCTACTGCCCACGACAGATTTCCACTCTGAAATTGGAGTTGTTGAAGGTCCTAATGGCCCCATTGCTGGAAAGGCTCGGCTGAATAATGAAATGGATTTTGGAACTACATTATTTAGCAGAATCCTTGAGCTCCTTTTCCCCCCTTCAGTTCATTAAAAAAAGTTAGAGAGTCCTTGTAAGCCCAGTTTGAAAAGCTAGAGCGCCCATTCACCTGTAAATCATATACCATAAAAAAGAGGTTTTGAACCCCTTCCTCTAATAATTCCACTATTCTTTGGAGACGGTTTGCAGCAGGGAGCCGCATCCTATCCTCACCTCTGAATTTGAAGATTAGATCGCCAACCCTGTTTTCTTGCTCAGTAACCCACAGGGCTTCCGCTGGACTCCCGTTGGGACCTTCCTCCGCCGCTTGCGGTTGTTCCGCATGGGGCATGGCTGGCGGAGCATGCGGATGGAGTGGTAGGGCTGATTGAGGAAAGTCGGGAATGACTGCGGGCCCGTTAATCTCAAAAGGCGGGAAGGCAGTCAGGGTAAGGGAAGAATAAGCTTTCAAAGGCTAGAGGAAGCAAGGTGATAGTAACCCGCGCTCTAATCTCTTTTGCTATCGGTTCTTACTAGGGCTATCTATCCCCTCGTGAGGAAGAAAGAAAAAGGGTAAGGAAGGTTCTTGTCTCCATCTTGGGATAAAGCTAACGCTCTAACCATCCAGTCAGTCCCTAAAACCCTGATGCAAGATATATTAGAAGTAAGGTGCGAGCAACCAGCTATCCCCTTGTTGTAAGCAAACCCAGTGCTGTATGCAAACCTGCTAACCTTACAGCTAGTGCGTCAGTCCCCCTCGTGATAGGAGTAGGAGTCAGTCTCCGCTCTACCCTTCCAGCCAATGAATCTATCCCTTTTGCTGGTGCTATTATTTTTGGCTATCAGGTACGGAAGAAGAAGAAAGGAGACTTTAAGAGCTATTTTAAGGAAGTCCCATCCCAGGCTTAAAGGAAGTAAGGGTATAGTAATCCCATGCCAGCAAGGAGTTGTTATTAAGCAAACCCTAAACCCGACGCTGTAGTATCAGTATGGAAAGAAGCAGCCTAAGAAGAAGGTAAGCAAGCCAATGAGATTGTCAGTCCCAGGTAAAGATTGGGATAGTAAGCAAACAAGCTAGCAAGTAGTTAGAACCAGCTAAACCAGTAAGGGGATAGGAAGCTAAGCGCGTCATTCTCAGTTTCAGTGAAATTCCCAGGGAAGGAAGAGGATAGTAACCTGCCTTGTTGTAGGAGAACCAGGATACCTTGTCTCCGGCTTGGCCTATAAGCCTATAATCCCTGGTGCCCTGTCTTGTAGAATAATTCCCTGGAGCTAGAGCAAGGTTTCAAAGGCTAGAAGGGAGCTAGCTTACTTCGCTTTAGTTTACTATGCTATCTTTCGTACCCAAGGTGCATAGCGTCTCTCTCCTGCGCTAGTTAATCATATCCCTTCCTCTAACGAGTGCAGTTTGAAGGGTGGCTTAAAAGCTCCTTTATTCATACATTCGAGTTTCTTCTCGATAGCCAGATAGCATGCCTTTTTCCTTATGAGTGGATTGATGAAGCAATATCCCAGTATTGAGAGCAGATGGAGCAGGATCATGAACGATCAAATCAGTGCTCGCAATCTCAATCTTTTCTTTCTTAGGTTGTACTTGATTCCCTCGCTTTGCCTTGCTTTGCTATCTTAGATAGATGTGCGTCTTAGGGTCTTGTCTCTTCCTTGACTATTGGGCTACCTTTCATATGACTCTATCTCCTCTATCGAGGAGGGGAATTGGCTTCATGTATTGCATATTAATGTTGCGGGTAATTTTCTGCTGTCTCTAGCTAATATCATCTCCCTTCTCATCTCAGATTCGCCTTTTAGGTTGTTTGTTAGAATCCGCTAAACATGAATCAGAATACGCTGCAGGCCAACACAGATCTGCCTTCAAGGATGCCAACTATTCTATAAAAAGTAAGGCAAGGAACTGAACTGCTTCTTTAACAACAATTATCCGATCAATAGTTAACCCACGCACAGAATACGCTGTTAGAAGGGCTTGTGCAGATGAATTGAATCAGAAGCAGTAGCAATAGGAGAAGGAAAGCAAGGAACTGATTCCATTGCACATGGGGAAGGAAAGAAGGAAGGGAATGCCCATTTAGCGGGATAACCCTTGTTAGGAAGAATAGGCTCTTTGGCTGTTGTGCCCGAATCCGGTCTTACAGAATCCGCAGCTATTGACGTAGGTCTTAGAGAAGCAGGCCAAGGCCTCGAAAGCTTGTTTGAGACAAATCAGCTAATTCTGTAAGAGTGTAGTTCAGCCAACTCCTCAAGGGAAGGAACTGATTGACCTTTCTCAAAGACCGGAAAGGCCGCTTACTATACTAATAGGGCAAGAGTTGCCAGTTCCGATTCAAAATACGAGGCTATGGATATAGTGACGTCTGGTCTGGAAGCAAGGAAAGACGAGCTAATCGTTCAATCAATACAGACTCGGGTAACCAAAGCGAGAGACTATAGACGATAGACCTGAGGGGCTAGTGACCGAGACGAGAGGGGAAGAGTTCCAACAACCGTGATCCCGATTCTGAGTCTTTTGACTTGTTTAGGAAGTAGGGCTTTTTAAAATCTAAAACTTATGAAGCATCAGATGAAGCGAGAGCTAGCTTTTTAGCTTTTTCTAGGGCAGAGGATTGACTTTCTTTTTTACCAAATCCAGAAGATGAAGCTACTGAGATCGAAAACATGAGGTTCGACACCTGACCTAGTCCGAAGCAGCACCGTTGGCTCTATTCTATGGTCTAGGGGAAAGCCGCCCACTTTCGCGGCTTTCTAGGGCGCACTTGACTCCTTTCCTTGATGAAGGAATCGAAGTAGAGTGAGTGAGACCAACCTTTTGGGAACATAATATAGCATTAATGTGTGCCCTTGTTGATAGAAAGCGCCGGAAAGCGTGTGTGCTCCCTGCCCAACCCCTGACTTTGTATTTTTGACTGAAACAGGAAAATCCTTTACCTTATGAAGCAATCGAATCTTTAAGACCGATCTCCTCGGAACACTACCCAGTGGAGTGGTTCTCTGTCTTTGCCCTTTCCACGGTTACTACTTGACCTACCCCACTGACCGTCGGCTATTTGAAGTTCTTGAAGGAAGGGATGATGCCAAAGCGCTGGCAAAAGATGCTGCCTTACCCGAAATAGAACTCCTTTGCCAAAGAGTGATTGACTGACTTAGCAACTAGACTGGCTCCGGTTTAATGCTGTCATCTATATTTGAAAGGGATAAAGGAAGGCTCTCACCTGGGATTACAGAGCGATTAAGGATACGCAAGGAGCTGTTCTCAGATGTAAAAGAAGAAAGATATCTATATGACCGCTCTTTGCTCGCTTCGTACACCCAGAGCTACTCGCTGCGCTATCGCTCCGTTCACTCCCTCTGGGGATTCTATCTCGTCTCATCGGTCATTGAAGGAAAACTATCGACATCATAGTGAATGACTTTTATCACTGATAGATGCATAAAGGAGCGAAGCCCTACACCGGGGGAAAATTGAAATAGTCGATTCAACCAGTCCGAATGCTCCTAGACGTGCACCTTCAGTTGTCAAGGGCTGGTAAGGTAATACTCGAAAGGAAAGCCCTTTCTGGCTGACGGAAGAACCACCTCTTCTTTCGTCGATCGAACAAGAGAAGAGCAAGCTCCTCTCTTCACTCACGCGATATTAAACTGTCCCTCGGATTTAGACGAAGAGTGTGACGGTTCTCGTAAGGGGAGTGAGTGCACAGCAAGACCAGAAAAAGCGAGTGAAGTGACCAAAGGGTGAGGGGCACGAGTGAGAACGTGCATTACATCCCACCGGGAAAGCTTATGGATCCTTGGAAGCAGCTTACCCGCTTCCCCCCGTATGGAGCCTTCGTTACACCATTTGTGCGGGTCGCTACTTATGCGACAAGGATGACACCTGCCTTGGTTTGGGGTACTCTTAGATGGGATGAGTAATCATCCTCTCTTTTATATTCTATTCAATGAATGGGGAACGGTCTATCGTTGTATCCAACCACAGGTTCCCCTACGACTACCTTTCTCATTCCCTTCGACTTCATCAACAGCACGCTTCCCTTTCGACGTAGTTTTATTTGAAATAAGTTCCATGGTATATGAGCTTAACCAGGAGCTTCCTGATGCCAATCTTATTAGAAAAAAAGAAGTCCAATTCCTTTGGGCAACGAAGCAATCCACGTCTGTGAATCGCCGAAGCGTATCATCTCACGTTGACCCAGTCCAACGAGAGAGGAGAACCGGGCCAGCCATGGGCAACAGCAGATTCTCAAAGGAGTAGTTTCCTCGCTACCGAGCTGATGCAGCTTCGTAGTTGGGAGCAACGATGTATAGAGTTGCTGACACTTTTAGCCAGCCTAGGTCGAAATTCTTTAGACAAAGAAGAAAGATCGTAGCGTAAAGTAGAGTCGATTCGACGGTATGCCAGTTGCGTATAGAAGTTCTACGATTTCATGATGAAGCACGGAGTATAAAATCCCCGTTAGTTCTCAGTTTCGACTTTTTACCAAATTGCCCACTCCTTATGTCAGGCAAAACCTGACCACACTACGTAAACTATAGCTTCGACGCAAGAGAAGAGGACCGGGCGTTTTGCTTGTATCTTCGGGACGAGTTGGCGGTCTTCTTTAAGAGCACTAGAAAAAAAATACTCATTATTTATGGATCAACTCATTGCCGATTTAATCTGACGGATGGGTTTGGCTTTGCCTGTAGCTATTCTTGTAGCCGTTAGAGCTGGCCAAATGATCCATAAAATTAATAGTCTAAATATAGAACCCAAAATAACTGATTTAGCGATAGATGTTGTTAAAGAGAATATTGTTAACCAACTAGAAATGCTTTTGATAGTCTATAGGGATACGACTGGAGAATGTGAACTTACCAACAGGAGTCAATCTCCAAAAAAAAGGTAGCCGAACGTCTTTTTTTTATCGACGAAAGCATTCAATGGCTAAACCAGATCTATTTAGACCTCGTCAATCAGGGCACGCAGAGTCCCCACTTTGCCCAAGCTCTGGATTATGTTCTGCATTTCGGAGGTATGTAGTTAGGATTTGTTTTATTTATGCTTTATCATATTTAGTCAGAAGAGTTTAGGTAATACGTTCTGACTATCATATACAAAAAAGTCTCTTCCACTTTCCTGCCGTACTACACGAGGGGACCCCCTGCCCTGGAAGAATTACGACCGAAAAAGAAACTCGAGCCTCGGAGTCTAAAGAGGAACCCCTATCGCCCGAGAAGAGGGGGTTTAACAAATGGTGGGCCACTAAAGTGTCTTCGTCCTTCTTTACTCCCTTGACAAGCTGCAAGGCGGATAAAGCGGGCACACTATTTTTCACATTAACACTTGGAATCATGCCTGGTGTTCCTTCATCCATGATGCCTAAGGTGCCCAAGTATGGCTTGTGTCCGCCTTTTCTCAAAATAGTTCTAGTTTTCGATCTTAGGCTGAAAGTGGTACTTTCGGTCCTAGAAAGTGTGCCGTGCTTTCAAGGAGTCGAGGAATCGGGTTGAAGTCAAAGCATGATCTACAATTGGACTTGTCCACATCGGTTCTATGTGAATTGAAGCCAATTCTTTCTTACCCGACCTCCACAGGAATCAGGAGAAAGAACGAAAGGACTTGACTTAAAAAAGTAAATTTCGGCTCAGTGGACTCTATATCTAGGATAAGCATTCGATTGGCCTACAAGAACTACAATCACCACAAGGCGCCTATTTCTTTGCAATACTGTAAATCCTTTGTTTTTCCCCTTTGACCTTTCAGAAAGAAGGAAAGTGACTCTTCTTACCTAGATTCAAGCTATCCTAAGAGGGAATTATACCCATGGGAAGAAGACCAGGAAAGAGAAAGAAGATGGTACGTCTGTTATCGAATCGTCTCTTTGCTTTGAAAGGTAACTAGAACAACTTATTCTATTCGGCGCAATTAGTCTAGCTAACCCAATCATGCCGTAGTACCTGCCTGAGCCTTAGAGTTCGATTCAAAACAATCTGGATTCCGACTCAGTCCTTCTGAAAGTAAATTCCTATAGCACTTAGAGCCAAAGCTGAATGCGATGCGTACTAAATACTGTCGAACCAATCCTTGCTCGTTCAAGTTCAATCCCATCGCTTCCTTTTGACTTCTGCCCTTGTTAGTCGTAATCGCTATAAACTCCATTGGCAATTTGCATTGGCGTAATCTTCTTTCTCCTGTCAGAAAGGGGTCCTGTCGAAAGCAAGAAAAGGAATGTCTTAGCGTGCCCTTACTCTAAAGAGTAAGCAAGTAAACTACCTTCCTATATATAAGAAAAAAGAAAGCTCTTTCGCGCTCTTGGTCAGGCCTGTAACAAGTATCTCAAAAATGCTTGATTTTCACACCCGCTTCGCCTTCAGATGTTGAATTGGCCCGGGGATACACAACAGCCCCTTACTCAATAAGCCCTCGCTTAGACTTAGCAACGAGAGCAGGTAAAGATGATTGCTTCACTGAATAGTTCATAGAAAGATAGTTCAAAAGCACTCCCGCCTAGACGCGGAGAAAGACCCGATCTTCCTGCTAATATAATATGGTTAAGCATCTTTCTTTCTCTGGTTGCGCCTCTCTTTGTTGTGCTTCTTTAGTTCACAACTGCGCTTCTTTAACGGATAGGCTTTCCAGGTTCTTAAAAAAAAATGACTGGAAACGTCGTATTTCATCTGCTCACGCCCGTGTATTTGAGTTGTTCTTTCAGAAATGAGTCTATTGCTTCGATTAGGCTTGCTCTTTTATAGTTATCACCCTCGAAGCGTATTCTATTTTCAACAAGATCTGCTGCAAACTAACTATAATATGAATTCATAATACCAATGGTACCGGGCAGGGGAATAAGAGAATGAGAATCCTTTTTTTTGGCCAATCTCCAGCTGGAATCTTTGCTGCTAAATTATCATCTCCTCACTCGACCACTAAACATACGGGGACTCAAGCTATTGGGAATGCTAAACCTGTAACAGGAATGGAATCCTACACTCGTGATACAATGCCAATTGAAGGAATGAGAGGCA